TTGGCGAAAAAGGGGGGGCAAAATTGTCCGAAGCTTTGTTATTTTAGTTAGGTTCAAGTCTGACGAGAATAATATTCTACGACTAGCAACTCATTGATTTTCAAACCGATCCATTTACTATCTATTATTTGATTTACTAATCCTTTATATTGGGATGAGTGAAAGGTCAAATGTTTTGCCAATTCCTCGTGGGGGGATGAATCAATATAATTTTGAATCAAAGCTCTGGATCTTTGTTCATCTCTCGTAGTAATAATATCTCGGGGTTTGCAGCGATAACTTGGGATATCTACTATACGACCATTAACTAAAATATGTCTATGGTTAACTAATTGCCTGGCTCCAGGAATGGTCGAAGCCATACCCAATCGAAAAAGGATGTTATCCAAACGCATCTCAAGTAGTTGTAGTAAAACCTGCCCTGTTGACCCTTTGGCTTTTCCAGCTATACGAACATATCTAAGCAATTGTCGCTCTGTCAGACCATAATGAAAACGCAATTTTTGTTTTTCTTCTAGACGAATACGATATTGAGATCTTTTCCCGGAACGCGATTGGTTTCTAAGATCACTTCCCGGTCTAGGTCTTTTACTAGTTAGTCCCGGTAAAGCTCCCAGACGGCGTATTTTTTTGAAACGAGGCCCTCGGTAACGAGACATAAAGACTCCCCCTTTATTTATTTTATTGAAATTTCATTTTACAGAATAAACCTAAGTCAGACTGAACTAAACGATAAACGAAGATAAATCTACTGAAGTACTACAAAGAAGAATGATGAATTGTATCAATATCCGGATTATTTTGTATATATAGGAAGTTAAGGATCCTTTTCTTGATTTGTTCTGTAGAGATTTCACTGCTCCAATCAGTTTTTTATTCATAGTTGTAAGTTCCCACGACATAATAGATCGGTGACCCGACATTTGTAAAAGAAAAAGGGGAGGAGTCTTTTCAATATTCCTTGATCTCAAGGAGACATTATCAATCATGGAAAAAATCGGACAAATAGAGAAAAGCCGGCTATCGGAATCGAACCGATGACCATCGCATTACAAATGCGATGCTCTAACCTCTGAGCTAAGCGGGCTCGCATAACAGAAATAGTGCATAGGAATTCGGTAAACTACCGGAATCTTAACTATATAATAATTAATATTAATAGAATGAAGAATCGAATTCTATTCCATTAAAAATGATTAATTAATATCATAAGAATATTCTTATATATTAGAATATAACTCTAACTATATAGAATTTTTATTGAAAATTCGAGTGATTTATATTATCATTCTATTAATTCTTATTATATTTTCTATTAGATTAGAAATTTTATTATTAGAAATTTCTATTTCTTTTATTTCGAATTTTTTTTCTTTAAATGCAAAATATTACATTTGAAATAATTATATATAACTATATCCATATTAGTTATAGCAGATTCTATTAATTCTAAATTCTATTAGATTAGAGCGGATCGGTCCTAAGGAAAGGATAAGATAAGAATGCAATTCAGATCATAATGAGACATTCCTCTGGTTTCATTCGGAAAGGGAGGAGATAGGACGAAAAAAAAAGAAGAATGAATATCGACCGTTCCAGTATTCCCAATCGCGCGGGAAAAATGAGAGGGAGAGAGACATGTATATGTGGGATATATCCATCCATATTGAATTGCAGATACATCAATGATAGAATCATTTCCGATTGGACCAAATACTGGCCCACCGATAGAGATGAAAGAAGATGGGTAAGAAATAGGAGCAGACACTTTTTCGATATAGGAATCAGTATCTAATGAATTCAAGGGTTCCAACATAAGAGGGGGGATCCCAATGAGATCTCGGCCTCATAAGGGGGATATGGCGAAATTGGTAGACGCTACGGACTTGATTGGATTGAGCCTTGGTATGGAAACCTACTAAGTGGTAACTTCCAAATTCAGAGAAACCCTGGAATTAAAAATGGGCAATCCTGAGCCAAATCCTGTGTTCAGAAAACAAGGGTTCAGAAAGCGGGAATCAAAAAAGGATAGGTGCAGAGACTCAATGGAAGCTGTTCTAACAAATGGAGTTGACTGCATTGGTAGAGGAATCGAATCCTTCTATCGAAACTACAGAAAAGATGACCCTGTATACGTACGTATACATACTGAAATATCAAATAATTAATCACGACTCGAATCCTTATTTTTTTATATGAAAAATTTAAGAATTATTGTGAATCGATTCCAAGTTGAAGGAAGAATCGAATATTCAGTGATCAAATCATTCACTCCCGAGTCTGATAGATCTTTTGAAGAACTGATTAATCGGACGAGAATAAAGATAGAGTCCCATTCTACATGTCAATACAGACAACAATGAAATTTATAGTAAGAGGAAAATCCGTCGACTTTAGAAATCGTGAGGGTTCAAGTCCCTCTATCCCCAATAAAAAAAAGGCCCATTTTACCCCCTAACCATTTATCCTCTTTTTTTGTCAGTGGTTCAAAATTAGCTAT